TGGGTATCAAAATTTGGATATTTATAGACGAAGAATAAGAAACCTTTACTTGTCTTTCCCTTCTATCCATTGATAGAAAAAAAATAGAAACTCGTTCATTCTTTTTCTGGTGAATCAAAATGAGCAATTCTAATTCTTAATTCTATAGGGTTGAATAAAAATTCAATTGACCATTTGATATAAATGCTATGCTTAGTGTGTGACTCGTTGGTTTTTTAGGGTTAGGATTAAAAAAGGACCAGCCCCATAGTATGAACTAATAACCAACTCATCACTTCGTATTATCTGGATATAAAGAACCAGTCAAGATATGATAAATCAGTCATATCTTTGTAGCAACTGAAATTTTTTTTTGCATAAACTTTAATTAGAAGTTGTAAAACAAAATGAAAGAAGTAAAGGTGTGGATAAATGGAAGGATGAGAGAAAGAGAGAAAAAGAATATCAATGATATAGAATTCCAATATGTAAGGTCTACGAGTCATCTCATAAAAGACAGTGTAATAAAGCATCAATACTAATTGATTCATCCATAATTAAATATTAAATGAATCAAGAAAAAAATAAAGAGCTTGGAGCCAATAAAGACTAAGAAGATTGACTCAGGAACAAATTGGATTATGAGCTCCATTGTAGAATTCGGACCTAATCATTAAGTACGAAGCGATGGGAACGATGGAACCTGTGCATGCAAAAGATTTTATTGAAAAAATGAATCTTAATGATTCACTAGTCGGGATGGCGAAATGAACCGGAGATTAATTCATCTATTGGGAGAAGTCACGAACGAGCCCTACAAATGAAATAGAGATTGAAAGAGTAAATATTCGCCCGCGAAAACTTTTTTTTTTTAGTTGCTAAACTTGGATAAAGGACAAAACAAAATAAAGATTTTTTAGAACGTTCTAAAAAAAAAACTATTTTTTACAAAAAATGTTAATCATTTCAATTAAATGTTTTTAATCCTTTTATTCGTGAGGAGCTGGATGAGAAGAAACTCTCACGTCCGGTTCTGTAGTAGAGATGGAATTGTGAAACAACCATCAACTATAACCCCAAAAGAACTAGATTCCGTAAACAACATAGAGGAAGAATGAAGGGAATATCTTATCGAGGTAATCATATTTGTTTCGGTAAATATGCTCTTCAGGCACTTGAACCTGCTTGGATCACATCTAGACAAATCGAAGCAGGTCGACGAGCAATGACACGAAATGCACGCCGTGGTGGAAAAATATGGGTCCGTATATTTCCAGACAAACCGGTTACAGTAAGACCCGCTGAAACACGTATGGGTTCGGGAAAGGGATCCCCTGAATATTGGGTAGCTGTTGTTAAACCAGGTCGAATACTATACGAAATGGGTGGAGTAACCGAAAATATAGCTAGAAGGGCTATTTCAATAGCAGCATCCAAAATGCCTATACGAACTCAATTCATTATTTCAGGATAAAAATGTAGAACCAACAGAAATGAATCTTGGGGATGAAAGTTTCTTTTTTTGGACAAAAAATATTCCTTTTTTTTCTTCATCCTTTGCATTGGAAGAATAGACTAAAAAATTGATATGATTCAACCTCAGACCCATTTAAATGTAGCAGATAACAGCGGGGCTCGAGAATTGATGTGTATTCGAATCATAGGAGCTAGCAATCGTCGATATGCTCATATTGGTGACGTTATTGTTGCTGTGATCAAAGAAGCAGTACCAAATATGCCCCTAGAAAAATCAGAAGTAGTCAGAGCTGTAATTGTTCGTACCTGTAAAGAACTTAAACGTGACAGCGGTATGATAATACGATATGATGACAATGCTGCAGTTGTGATTGATCAAGAAGGAAATCCAAAAGGAACTAGAATTTTTGGTGCGATCCCCCGGGAATTGAGACAATTCCATTTTACTAAAATAGTTTCATTAGCTCCCGAGGTATTATAAAATGAGATCACTGATATGTTTATAGTGGGTATTTGAAAGAAATAGATTAAGAACTAGATTAATTAGTAGATTGTGTCTCACGCATATACCTTTAATAATTCATATTCATAAAACAAATAAGTAAAAAAAAAAAAAAAAAGAAAAACATGTTGATTATATCCAATTTTGGGGCACCCATAATTTTAGTTCACCATGGGTAGGGACACTATTGCTGAGATAATAACCTCTATACGAAATGCTGATATGGATAGAAAAAGAGTGGTTCGCATCGCATCTACTAATATTACCGAAAATATTGTTAAAATACTTTTCCGAGAAGGTTTTATTGAAAACGTTAGAAAACATCGAGAAAAAAACAAATCTTTTTTGGTTTTAAACCTGCGGCATAGAAGGAATAGGAAAAGACTCTATAGAAATTTTTTAAATTTAAAACGGATCAGTCGACCCGGTCTACGAATCTATTCTAACTCTCAACGAATTCCTAGAATTTTAGGTGGGATGGGGATTGTAATTCTTTCTACTTCTCGAGGTATAATGACAGACCGAGAGGCTCGACTCGAAGGAATCGGCGGAGAAATTTTGTGTTATATATGGTAATCCTTTTAATATCCAAATTGGATCCGAAACTTCTTCCTATTTCTAAAAAAAAGAAAAGGGACGAGTTGTCTAATATCGTTCCTCCTCCATTAGTTGATACTTCAAGGAGGCTTTACCTGGAATGAAAGAACAAAAATGGATTCATGAAGGTTTAATTACTGAATCGCTTCCCAATGGTATGTTCCGGGTTCGGTTAGATAATGAAGATCTGATCCTGGGTTATGTTTCAGGAAAGATCCGGCGTAGTTTTATACGGATACTGCCAGGAGATAGAGTCAAAATTGAAGTAAGTCGTTATGATTCAACCAGAGGACGTATAATTTATCGACTCCGCAACAAGGATTGGAAGGATTAGGTGGTTTTTATTCAATATGATTCGAGATGAAAAATTTCAAGAAACTTATTTTCTTCCAAGAAGTAGATTCAGAATTAAGATAAGGAATGACAAATATGAAAATAAGAGCTTCTGTTCGTAAAATTTGTGAAAAATGTCGCCTAATCCGTAGGCGGGGGCGCATTATAGTAATTTGTTCCAACCCGAGACATAAACAAAGACAAGGATAATCAGACTCACTAAAGGACTCGATGTACAAATAAGGAATCTGTTTTGACATGAAATGGATATATCCATATATCTCTGACTCATATTTATGAGATGATAAAATATGGCAAAAGCTATACCGAGAATTGGTTCACGTAGAAATGGACGTATTGGTTCACGTAAGAGTGCACGTAGAATACCAAAGGGGGTTATTCATGTTCAAGCAAGTTTCAATAATACCATTGTCACGGTTACAGATGTACGGGGTCGGGTGGTTTCTTGGTCCTCAGCGGGTACTTGTGGATTCAAGGGTACGAGAAGAGGGACACCCTTTGCCGCTCAAACTGCAGCAGCAAATGCTATTCGTACAGTAGTAGATCAAGGTATGCAACGAGCAGAAGTCATGATAAAAGGTCCCGGTCTCGGAAGAGACGCAGCATTACGAGCTATTCGTAGAAGTGGTATACTATTAACTTTCGTACGGGATGTAACCCCTATGCCACATAATGGTTGCAGACCCCCGAAAAAAAGACGTGTGTAGAAATTAACATTGAAGAAATTTCAAGAGAAACAAGAGAAATAAATGATTCAATCAAATCAAATAATATTACTATGGTTCGAGAGAAAGTAACAGTATCTACTCGGACACTACAGTGGAAGTGTGTTGAATCAAGAGAAGACAGTAAACGTCTTTATTATGGACGCTTTATTCTGTCTCCACTTATGAAAGGTCAAGCCGACACAATAGGCATTGCGATGCGAAGAGCTTTACTTGGAGAAATAGAAGGAACATGTATCACACGTGTAAAATCTGAGAACGTTCCGCATGAATATTCTACCATAGCGGGTATTCAAGAATCGGTCCATGAAATTTTAATGAATTTAAAAGAAATTGTATTGAGAAGTAATCTATATGGAACTTGTGACGCGTCTATTTGTGTCAGAGGTCCAGGATATGTAACTGCTCAAGATATCATCTTACCACCTTATGTAGAAATCGTTGATAATACACAACATATAGCTAGCTTGACAGAACCAATTGATTTGTGTATTGGATTACAAATCAAGAGAAATCGCGGATATCTTATCAAAATGCCACATAACTTTCAAGATGGAAGTTATCCTATAGATGCTGTATTCATGCCTGTTCGAAATGCGAATCATAGTATTCATTCTTATGGGAATGGGAATGAAAAACAAGAGATACTCTTTCTCGAAATATGGACAAATGGGAGTTTAACTCCGAAAGAAGCACTTCATGAAGCCTGCCGGAATTTGATTGATTTATTTATTCCCTTTTTACATAAGGAAGAAGAAAACTTACCTTTAGAGGACAATCAACACACGGTTCCTTTATCCCCTCTTACCTTTCACGATAAATTGGATAAACTCAGAAAAAACAAAAAAAAAATAGCATTGAAATCGATTTTTATTGACCAATCAGAATTCTCTCCCAGGGTCTATAATTGCCTCAAAAGGTCCAATATATATACATTATTGGACCTTTTGAATAACAGTCCGGAAGATCTCATGAAAATTGAACATTTGCGCCTAGAAGATATAAAACAGATATTGGTCATTCTAGAAAAACATTTCGCAATTGATTTACCAAAAAAGAAGTTTTAAATCTATTGGATTTTTTTTTTTTTTCGTCTTTTTTTTTCATTAAGATGAAAATAGGTTTTGAATCTTTAGCACAATTCATATATTCGAAAGAAATTCAGAATTGAATAGATGTATCTAGGGAGAATTCGCTTTCAAGCGACTATTCCCTAGATACACACGTCGTGTTATTTCACAATTGAATCAAATTAAAAAAGACCTAAAGTTAGGGATTTATCAATAGGTAATGTTGCACCAATACCCAACCAAAGAGCGACTGCAGTACCAATCAAAAAGACGGTTGTCGCTACTGGACGACGAAAT